TAAAAGCTGGACGTGAAAGTTTCCTCTCATCCGGCTCAAGTAGTTACAGCAAAGAAAGGAGTTCTCGCTTTCAAATTCTAGAAATTCTGTCAAATCCTCAAAGCAAAACAAAGAATCTACTCCTTACTCAAGTTCCCGCGGAAGACCAAGCAACATTTCATTAATTCATTCTTCCTTTTCTTTTTTGAATTCTTTATTCAAGTCAAAATGAAATGTGCAATTCTTGAGTAGTCTACTTCCCTTCGAACGATGAATCCCCTTCAAGGAAAATGCCTTGGAATTCATAAGATATAAGATAAAGGATTTACTTGTCTAAGTATCGTTCCGTTCGATCTTTTAGGTCACGACTTCACCTCGACGGTTATACCACGACGCCCTTAAATAAGCCTATATGCGATGGATAGACTCTTGTAACCATGACATATTTGCTATTTGCTTGCGCGAAACTCATTTATTTCTAAACGACGGAGAGTGGTTAAACAAAAGAAGTCTTTTTTTACGAGGTACAACTAGAAATTCAAATTTACTTGTTACGAAATCGACCATGGATCAATTCCCCCTTTATTTGGGAGTATTGAATACACCCACAATTCTGAGCTTCATGTTACTCCTAGCAAGAGACACGTCAGAGCCGGGGCATCCCAATTAGATGGAATGGGATAACAGTTTCTCAGTTCGAATCTGTAAAATCAAAATTTCGATCAAATCACACATCGCAGTATACTAGGCCCTCTAATTCTTTAAGAGGTTTATCTAAAAAATTCGCAATATAACTAGGAAGGCGCTTCAAATACCACACGTGAGTTACTGGGCACGCCAATTTTATGTAGCCCATTTGATACCTTCGTATTCGAGAATCAACAAATTCGACTCCGCACTGTTCACAAAATTTTGGTTCTTCTTTTTCATCTCCGATTACTCGATAATTTCCACAAGCACAAATTCCGCTTTTTATAGGCCCAAAAATTCTTTCACAAAATAATCCATCTTTTTCCGGTTTATTGGTTTTGTAATGAAAAGTATAGGGTTTTGTGACCTCTCCAACCATCTCTCCGTTCGGTAGGATTTTCGTGGCCCAAGCACTTATTTGTTGGGGAGAAACTAATCCAATTCGGAGTTGCTGATGTTTATACTGATCTATCATAGAAGAAAAATTTGAATTCATTCCGATTAAGCTTCCATCCTATTAATCTGCAAGTTCTTCTCAGATACAAGGAAATGATTCAGTTCCAGAGCCAAAGATCGTAGTTCTCGAACGAGCAATCGAAAAGATTCTGGAGCATCCTCGGGGTTAGGTATTGTCCCTCCAATGATCGTAGTACCAAGTACCTCTTGGCGGGCTCTAATATGATCAGATTTATAAGTAAGCATCTCTTGTAAAATATGAGCAACACCAAATCCTTCGAGAGCCCAAACCTCCATTTCTCCTACCCGCTGCCCCCCCTGCTTGGCCCTTCCTCTAAGGGGTTGTTGTGTAACAAGTGCATAATGTCCACTAGAACGTCCGTGGATTTTATCATCAACTTGATGGATTAATTTCAAGATATAAGGATTTCCGATTATAACAGGCTGTTCAAAAGGATCTCCTGTTCTTCCATCAAATATTCTGCTTTTTCCCGGATACTCGGGTTCAAATACCCAGGGATTGGCTGTTTGCTTACTGGCCTCATATAATTCAGAAAACACCAGTTTTCGCGAAGCCTCTTGTTCATATCTCTCATCAAATGGTGCTATTCGATAATGTCTGCCTAGCAAACCCCCTGCCAATCCGAGTGAACATTCAAAAATTTGCCCGACATTCATTCGTGAAGGGACTCCTAAGGGGTTAAAGACCATATCAACAGGTCTTCCGTCTTGCAAATAAGGCATATCTTGTCTAGGTAAAATTTTTGAAACGATACCCTTATTTCCATGTCTTCCAGCGACTTTATCACCTACTTTTATTTCTCGTTTCTGTAAAATATATACACGAATCGTTTCCGGATTAGAACTAGAACCCCCCCTTTTCTGAATCCATCTTACATCAATAACTCGACCCCTACCACCTATAGGTAGTTTTAGACAAGTTTCCTTTGAAGTAGATACCTGAATGCCAAGTATAGCTCGTAATAATCTATCTTCCGGGGCATAGGAGGATTCTTTTGCCATCTGAGGTGTTAATTTACCTACCAAAATATCGCCTGTCTCTACCCATGCTCCCAGCATCACAATTCCGTTTTTTTCTAAATTACGGAGTAAATGGGCTTCTAAATGTGGTATTTCATTAGTTAACCTTTCGGGACCTTGACTTGTCACATGAGTCTGAATTTCATATTTTCGTATGTGAAAAGAAGTATAAATATCTCCATATACAAGACGCTCACTAATGAGTACAGCATCTTCAAAATTGTAACCCTCCCACGGCATATAAGCTACTAATACGTTTTTTCCCAAAGCGAGTTCGCCCCCAACCGTGGCGGCACCGTCCGCTAAAATTTGTCCCTTTTTAATGCATTTACCC